AAAAAGGACTCAATTGTGTAATGATAAGACTAAACAAGAATACTTACCTAAAAAATATGATCCTTTTTTGCATGGACCTTATCGTGGAAGAATCTATTTTTTTTTTTCACCCCTAACGCTAAATGAAACTTCTAGCCAAAAGAACATCGGGACGTTTTGGATAAATAAAATTCATGGTCTTCTTCTTATTAAGAATTATCCCGAATTTGAGCAGACACTAGATAGGTTTCGTATAAAATTATTTTCAACAAATAAAGTACGTTCTTTATTTCCAGAACACACACAAGAAAAAATTGATTCAGAAGATCGAATACTAATTTTAAAAATTTTATTCGATGTAGTTATAACGGATCCCAACGACCAAAGAATTAGAAAAAACTCTATTGGAATAAAAGAAATTAGTAAAAAAGTTCCTCGCTGGTCATACAACTCAATTACTGGTTTAGGACAAAAAAAGAAAAACAGGGGCGAAACTGTAGCAGGGGCAATTCGTTCAAGAAAGTTCAAACATGTAGTTATTTTTACTGATAACCAGCCAAAGCCAAATACCTCTACGTATATTAATACAAAATATACTAAGGGTCCTAAGCAAGCAAAGAAAGTGAATTTGACCCATTATTCACAACAATCGGATTTTCGTCGAGGTCTAATCAAAGGCTCCATGCGCGCACAAAGACGTAAAACTATTACTTGGGAACTGTTTCAAGCAAATGTGCATTCCCCGCTTTTTTTGGACAGGCTAGACAAGCCTTTTTTTTTTTCTTTTGATATTTCCGAACTGATGAAAGTCATTTTTAAAAATTGGATGTGGAAACAAAAAGACCAAAAACTTTCTGATTCTAAAATTGAAAAGAAAAAAAAAATGGATAACCAAGAGGAGGACAAAAGAGAAAAATACAAAAGAAAAGAAAAAACAGAGATACCCATAGCAGAAATCTGGAATACATTTTTTTTTGCTCAAGTACTCAGAAGTTTTGTATTATTAACTCAATCGATTCTTAGAAAATATATTATATTACCTTCACTGATAGTAGCTAAAAATATTGCTCGCATGCTATTATTTCAAATTCCCGAATGGTCCGAGGATTTAAAGGATTGGAATAGGGAAATGTATGTAAAATGCACCCATAATGGTGTTCAATTATCCGAACGAGAATTTCCGAAAAACTGGTTAACGGAGGGTATTCAGATAAAGATCCTATTTCCTTTTTGCCTGAAACCCTGGCACAAATCTAAGCTACAATTCCCTCATAAAGATGCAATGAAAAAAAAAGGGGGACAAAAAAACAACGATTTTTGTTTTTTAACAGTTTGGGGAATGGAAGCGGAATTGCCTTTTGGTCCTCCCCGAAAAAGACCTTCATTTTTGAAACCCATTTTCAAAGAACTAAAAAAAAGAATTAGACAGTTGAAAACAAAGTCTTTAAGAGTTTTAAAAGAAAGAACAAAAATTTTTCAACAAATCGAAAAAGAAACAAAAAGATGGGTCATCAAAAGAATTCTATTACTAAAAGGAAAAGGAAGAGTAAAAGAACTTTCAAAAACAAACCAAATTCCATTATTTAGATTGCGAGAAATAGATGAATTGGGTGAAGATAAAAAAGATTTGATAATGAGTAATCAGATGATTCACGGATCGTCCATTCAAATTCGATCTATGGATTGGACAAATTTAGCACTGCCCGAAAAAAAAATAAAAGATCTGACTAATCGAACAAACATAATAAAAAAGAAAATAGAAAAAATTACAAAAGAAAAGAAAAAAAAACAGCTAACTTACGAAATAAATATTAGTTCGAACAAAACAAGTTATCGTCCTAAAATATTAGGAGCGTCCAAAAAGATTTGGCAAATATTAAAAAAAAGAAATACTCGATTAATTGGTAAATCATATTTTTTTATAAAATTTTTCATTGAAAGGATATACATAAAAAGTTTTCTAGCTATTGTCAATATTCCAAGAATCAATGCAATTTTTTTTTTTGAATCACCAAAAAAAATCCAAATTATTGAGAAAAATATCCACAATAATGAAACAAATCAGGAAAGAATTAATAAAACAAGTAAAAATGGAATTCACTTTATTTCGACTATAAAAAAATCACTTTCTAAGGTTAGTAATAAGAATTCAAAGATTTCTTATGATTTCTCTTTTTTCTCACAATCACAAGCATATGTCTTTTACAAATTATCACAAACCCAACTTATTCACTTTTATAATTTAAGATTTGTCTTTCAATATGACGGAACATCCCTTTTTCTTAAGAAGGAAATAAAAGATTATTTTAAAAAACAAGGAATATTTCATTACGAATTAAGACATGAATCTTTTTGGAATTTTGAAATGAATCAATGGAAAAACTGGTTAAAGGGGCATTATCTATATCAATCCGATTTATCTCGGATAAGATGGCCTATATTAGTACCACAAAAATGGCGAAATAGAGCCAATCAACACAGTATGGCTCAAAAGAAAGATTTAAACAAAAAGGGTTCATATGAAAAAAATAGATTAACTCATTCCGACAAACAAAATTTTTTTGAAGCGAATCCATTACAGAATCAAAAAGATAATTTTAAAAAACACTATAGATATGATCTTTTATCATATAAATCTATTAATTATGAAGATAAGAAAGACTCGTATATTCATAAATCATTATTCCAAGTAAATAATAAAGAAGAAATCTTTTCTAATTCCAACATAAGGGAAGGCAAATTATTTGATATGTTGGGAGGTATCCCTATTAATAATTATCTAGAAGAAGATGATATTATGGATATGGATAGATTTTCGGATAGAAAATATTTTGATTGGAGAATTCTCGATTTTTGTCTTAGAAATAAGGTTGATATTGAAGTCTGGGTTGATATTGGTACCAACAGGAATCCAAATACTAAGATTGGGGCTGATAAGTATCAAATAATTGATGAAATTAATAAGAAAGTTCTTTTTTATCTTACAATTCATGAAGATGAAGAAATTAAACCATCCAATCAAAAAAAGTTCTTTTTTGATTGGATGGGAATGAATGAAGCAATACTAAGTTGTCCTATATCAAATCTGGAGCTTTGGTTCTTCCGAGAATTAGTGCTATTTTTTAATGCATATAAAAAAAAACCGTGGATCGTACCAATCAAATTACTTCTTTTCGGTTTTAATGGAAATGAAAATGGGAATGAAAAAATAACTCGAAAGAAAAAGGAAGATCTTTTTATATCATCGAATCAAAAAAACTCTCTTGAATTATACAATAGAAGTAAAGAAGAAAAAGAACCCCCAGACCAAGGGAATCCTCGATCAGATGCACAAAACCAAGTAAGTCTTGGGTCAGTTCTCTCAAACCAAGAAAAAGATGTTGAAGCAAATTCTTCGGGATCAGCCATCAAAAAACGTAGAACGAAAAAACAATACAAGAACAACACAGAAGCAGAACTTTATTTCTTCCTAAAAAAGTATTTGCATTTTCAGTTGAGATGGGATTCTTTTTTAAATCAAAGAATAATAAATAATATCAAGATCTATTGTCTCCTGCTTCGACTGATAAATCCAAGAGAAATTGCTATATCCTCTATTCAAGGGGGAGAAATGGGTCTGGATATTTTGATGATTCATAAGGATTTCACTCTTACAGAATTGGTGAAAGGGGGAATATTTATTATCGAACCGCTTCGTCTGTCTGTAAAAAACGATGGACAGTTTTTTATATATCAAATCGTAGGTATTTCATTGGTTCATAAGAATAAGCGCCAAATTACTAAAAGATACCGAGAAAAAAGCGATGTTCATAAAAAAAAAAATTATGAATCCATTGCAAGACATCAAAGAATGACTGGAAATAGAGACAAAAAGAATTATGATTTGCTTGTTCCTGAAAATATTTTATTCCCTAACCGTCGTAGAGAATTGAGAACTCTGATTTGTTTCAATTGGAAGAATCAAAATGGTATTCAGAGAAATTCCGTATTTTGTAATAACGTAAAAAAGGGGGGTCACGTTTTGGATAAAAGCAAAGATCTTGCTAGAGAGAAAAAGAAACTAATTAAATTAAAGTTCTTTCTTTGGCCCAATTATCGATTAGAAGATTTAGTTTGTATGAATCGCTATTGGTTTAATACCAATAATGGCAGTCGTTTCAGTATGATAAGGATACATATGTATCCACGATTGCAAATTTGTTACTAGTACGTTTTTCTTATCGATCGCGTACCATACGTACCATACCTGGTATATGAAAACAAAGAGATGGACACATACCTTGTCTTCCATTCCATTATGATACAGGATACCGCTTTAAGGACATACGGATTGGTTAGATCTATAAATGAATTAACAGAATTTTTTTTTTAGGTCTCGCTTTTTCTCTTTTGAAGAAATATACCATCCTTTTTTATCCCTAATCAAATTGAAAATGGGATTGATTGTTGATTGATTTTATCGGAAGTTCATAACGGCTTTAAGATGATTGTGTATATTCAATTCAAATGACTAACATTATTATTACTGATCAGTAAATTTCATATTAAAAGAAAGGGAAAAGAGGATTTCGTTTTATGGTAAAAAATTCATTCATCTCAGTTACTTTTCAAGAAAAAAAAAAAGAAAACAGCGGGTCTGTTGAATTTCAAGTATTAAGTTTCACTAATAAGATACAAAGACTTACTTCCCATTTGGAATTGCACAGAAAAGACTATTTATCTCAGAGGGGTTTACGGAAAGTTCTGGAAAAACGCCAACGGCTACTTTCTTATTTGTCAAAGAAAAATAGAGTACGTTATAAAGAATTAATTAGTCAGTTGAATATCCGGGAGTCAAAAAATCGTTAATTTGAAAAAAGAATTTTGAATTATTTGATTTATTAGATTTTGAATCTTGATAGCTTCTTTTTGTTTTCAACAATTCATGTAAGAATGAATCGAGGAAAAACCTATGAGTATACTAGCTACAGGAAAAGACCTTATGAGAGTAAATATGGGACCTCACCACCCATCAATGCATGGTGTTCTTCGTCTCATCGTTACTCTCGACGGCGAAGATGTTATTGACTGTGAACCGATATTGGGTTATTTACACAGAGGGATGGAGAAAATTGCGGAAAACCGAACAATTATACAATATCTGCCTTATGTAACACGTTGGGATTATTTAGCTACTATGTTCACAGAAGCAATAACTGTAAATGGACCAGAACAGTTGGGAAATATTCAAGTACCTAAAAGGGCCAGCTATATCAGAGTAATTATGTTGGAGTTGAGTCGTATAGCCTCTCATCTGTTATGGCTCGGCCCTTTTATGGCAGATATTGGTGCACAGACTCCCTTCTTCTATATTTTCAGAGAAAGAGAATTAGTATATGATCTATTCGAAGCTGCCACCGGTATGAGAATGATGCATAATTATTTTCGTATCGGAGGGATAGCGGCCGATTTACCCCATGGCTGGATAGAGAAATGTTTGGATTTCTGTGATTATTTTTTAACGGGGGTTGTTGAATATCAAAAACTTATTACACGAAACCCTGTCTTTTTAGAACGAGTTGAAGGAGTAGGCGTTTTTGGTGGAGAAGAAGCAATAAATTGGGGTTTATCAGGACCAATGCTACGAGCGTCTGGAATAGAATGGGATCTTCGTAAAGTGGATCATTATGAGTGTTACGACGAATTTGATTGGGAAGTCCAGTGGCAAAAAGAAGGAGATTCATTAGCTCGTTATTTAGTCCGAATCGGTGAAATGACAGAATCTGTAAAAATTATTCAACAGGCTTTGGAAGGAATTCCGGGGGGACCCTATGAGAATTTAGAAATCCGATGCTTTGCTAGAGAAAGCGATCCAGAATGGAATGATTTTGAAGATCGATTCATTAGTAAAAAACCCTCTCCTACTTTTGAATTACCGAAACAAGAACTTTATGTGAGAGTCGAAGCCCCAAAAGGAGAATTGGGAATTTTTCTGATAGGAGATCAAAGTAGTTTTCCTTGGCGATGGAAAATTCGCCCACCGGGTTTTATCAATTTGCAAATTCTTCCTCAGTTAGTTAAAAGAATGAAATTGGCGGATATTATGACGATACTAGGTAGTATAGATATCATTATGGGAGAAGTTGATCGTTGAAATGATAGTTGATACAACAGAAGTACAAGATATTAATTCTTTTTCCCGATTGGAATCCTTAAAAGAGCTCTACGGGACCATACGGGTGTTTGTCCCTATTTTGACTCTTGTATTAGGAATCACAATAGGTGTACTAGTAATTGTGTGGTTAGAAAGAGAAATATCTGCAGGAATACAACAACGTATTGGCCCTGAATACGCCAGCCCTTTCGGAATTCTTCAAGCTTTAGCAGATGGAACAAAACTGCTTTTCAAAGAGAATCTTCTTCCAGCTAGAGGAAATACTCGTTTCTTCAGTATTGGACCATCTATAGCAGTCATATCAATTCTACTAAGTTATTCAGTAATTCCTTTTAGTTATCACCTTGTTTTAGCTGATCTCAATATTGGTATTTTTTTATGGATTGCCGTTTCAAGTATTGCTCCTATTGGACTTCTTATGTCAGGATATGGATCAAATAATAAATATTCGTTTTTAGGTGGTCTGCGAGCTGCTGCTCAATCGATTAGTTATGAAATACCATTAACTTTATGTGTTTTATCAATATCTCTACGTGCGATTCGCTAAAATATAAGCTTTTCTTTTCCTTCTAGAAAAAAAAAGAAATTGAATGGATATCCGCATTTTTTTTTTTATTCATTTATTTATTCTTTAGGTTAATAAAAAAATTAGATAGTTATATATGAGTGAAAGAAAACAACTTCTAAATTCGCAGTAAAAGCAGATTGAGTCTCATTTCCTATGTACAAGAGTTAAGTGAAAGTAAACAAAAGTGGAAGATGCCCTTTACCCCAAGATTAGTTGATTGGTCATCCTAGCTTGAAGCGGGCTCAAAAGTCAACCGTATGGAGTTTTCACTATATGTTTGAATGTATTACAATACATATATTAACGAACGGGGGATTGAAAAAAAAATGGGTGGATAATAAGGAACACTAAAATACACACAAAGGATTAGTAATGGAGATTATGTAAATTAACGAAAAAGATACGTCTGCATAACATAAAAAGAATACTAATTGGGGCTTTAAGTTGGTAGAAATGATCAGGCAGTACTCCCCACAATTCCGATTCAGAGTATGCTCCTATCCGCCAATTAAAGAAATTACTATCAGGAACGAAATAATCCTTTACTTTTTTGAGGCCCCCCTTTTTCTCAGAAAGAAGAAGAGGAACAAAAAAAATAGAAAAAAAAGAAAATTACAATAAAAAGAAAAGCGATTTTTTTCTTATTTCTTTCCTATCTTCATAGTATTTCTTTCCTATCTTCATAGAAAGAAAAATCGTGTCATGATTCATGAACTAATGGAATGTCTAATTTTTTTTTTCGTAATCGAAAATAAAATGATGGCTCGAAATATCAATAGATATTTCTACAAAGAGTATTTTATTGAAGGATTTATTAAGTTATTACTCACCCCAAAAAAGTTGAAGGATGAGATCAATTCAGAAATGCTTTTTGATTTATTCTTATAGCAGACAGAATTCAATTGGTATAATTGGGGACCTTCCACAAGTCTATCTATGCTATAACCGTATCAAGATAACGAATACTTGCCCGGTCCTTACATTTATTTGTGGCCCTGAGGAGCCGTATGAGGTGAAAATCTCATGTACGGTTTTGTAATAGCGATGGGAACAGTAATGTTATCACCGACTATGATTATCTAATAGTTCAAGTACGGTTGATATAGTCGGGGCGCAATCAAAATATGGTTTTTGGGGGTGGAATTTGTGGCGTCAACCTATAGGGTTTATCGTTTTTCTAATTTCTTCCCTAGCAGAATGCGAAAGATTACCTTTTGATTTACCAGAAGCAGAAGAAGAATTAGTAGCAGGCTATCAAACCGAATATTCGGGGATCAAATTTGGTTTATTTTACGTTGCTTCCTATCTAAATTTATTAGTTTCCTCATTATTTGTAACAGTTCTTTACTTGGGCGGTTGGAATCTTTCAATTCCGTACATATTTGTTCCTGAGTTATTTGAAATAAATAAAGCGGATGGAATCTTTGGAACGACAATTGGTATCTTTATTACATTAGCTAAAACTTATTTGTTCTTGTTCATTTCTATCACAACAAGATGGACTTTACCTAGACTAAGAATGGACCAATTATTAAATCTTGGCTGGAAATTTCTTTTACCTATTTCTCTCGGTAATTTATTATTAACAACCTCTTCCCAACTCCTTTCACTGTAAACAAAAAAAAAGGATACTGTATTCACGGCTTAACTCAAACAAGAGAAAGAAAAAATTTATTCATAGATATTCCCGATATGTTCCCTATGGTAACTGGGTTCATGAATTATGGTCAACAAACAGTACGAGCTGCAAGGTACATTGGTCAAAGTTTCATGATTACCTTATCCCAAGCAAATCGTTTCCCTGTAACTATTCAATATCCTTATGAAAAATTAATAACATCGGAGCGTTTCCGCGGTCGAATCCATTTTGAATTTGATAAATGTATTGCTTGTGAAGTATGTGTTCGTGTATGTCCTATAGATCTGCCTGTTGTTGATTGGAAATTGGAAACTGATATTCGAAAGAAACGATTGCTTAATTACAGTATTGATTTCGGAATTTGTATTTTTTGTGGTAACTGCGTTGAGTATTGTCCAACAAATTGTTTATCAATGACTGAAGAATATGAACTTGCTACTTACGACCGTCACGAATTGAATTACAATCAAATTGCTTTAGGTCGTTTACCAATGTCAGTAATTGACGATTTTACAATTCGAACGGTTTTGAATTCGTCTCAAAGAAAAAACGGGTAAATCTCTTTATTATTGGAAATTACTAGGGTTCCGTGTTGGTATAAAGGAATAAGGTCTTTCTCTTTGTTTGGTACAAATCCCAACTATAGATTGGATTATGAGAAGTACAAATTAATTTGTATTGAAAGTCTGTTAATATATCCACAATTTTTTCGAAATATAGACTTTCAATTTCCAACTGCCATTTCCAATAAAGAAAAGAACGAAATCGATCCAATAACTGTACCCACATCAATTCACACCTATTAGATTTGAATTGAATTCAATCGGGAATGCCTCATAAAAAAAAATTGCCTGGCCGGTTCAATAAGGTCATGAAAAAACATTTCGATTTATTTATCTCTTATTTTAATATAATGGATTTGGCTGGACCAATACATGATTTTCTTTTAGTTTTTCTAGGATCGGGTCTTATATTAGGAGGTCTGGGAGTGGTATTACTTACCAACCCGATTTATTCTGCCTTTTCATTGGGATTCGTTCTTATTTGTATATCCTTATTCTATATTCTATCAAATTCGCCTTTTGTAGCTGCTGCACAGCTCCTTATTTATGTAGGAGCTGTAAATGTTTTAATCATATTTGCTGTAATGTTCATGAATGGTTCAGACTATTCCAACGATTTTCATTTGAATCTTTGGACTATTGGGGATGGAGTTACTTCTCTGGTTTGTACAAGTATTTTTTTGTCCTTACTCAATACTATTCTAGATACATCGTGGTACGGGATTATTTGGACTACACGACCCAACCAGATTATAGAGCAAGATTTGATAAGTAATAGTCAACAAATTGGAATTCATTTATCAACCGACTTTTTTCTTCCATTTGAACTCATTTCGATAATTCTTTTAGTTGCTTTGATAGGTGCAATTGCCGTAGCTCGTCAGTAAAAAATCTTTATAACTAGCAACAGCAATCCAAATTCAACTTTTCTGTGTTATCACATCTATTTGCCTTCAATTCTATTTGAATACCGTTTCGTGTATAAATCAAATAGAAGTTTTTTGATTCGATCTATTAGCAATATATCCTTTTGTTCTATACTTGTTAGATTATAAGCAATCAAATCACTTGACTTATTGTTCATATTGAAATGAATCGAAATCGGTACGGAGTTGGTCAATGATGCTCGAGCATGTACTTATTTTGAGTGCTTATTTATTTTCTATCGGTGTCTATGGATTGATCACGAGCCGAAATATTGTCCGGGCCCTGATGTGTCTTGAACTTATACTAAATGCGGTTAATATAAATTTTGTAACATTTTCCGATTTTTTTGATAGTAGGCAATTAAAAGGAGATATTTTCTCAATTTTTGTTATAGCTATTGCAGCCGCTGAAGCAGCTATCGGATCAGCTATTGTTTCGTCAATTTATCGTAACAGAAAATCGATTCGTATCAATCAATCGACTTTGTTGAATAAATAAAATAGTATTTCAAAATCAGAATATTCATCAATTCGAATTAGCATCTATAATACGTCCTAACCTCGATCATATTGGCGAAAACGTAAAAAATCAAAGTATCTTTGTTCCCTCTTATCAGTTGATCCAGAAATGGATTGATTCCAAAATTCTGGTAAATCGTTGATTGATCTGGTGTTTCAATATATGATTCATTTCAAAAATTACTAGATCGAAAATTTATGAATTCAGAAATTGATAGATTCAATGTCACATTCAGTAAAGATTTATGATACATGTATAGGGTGTACTCAATGTGTCCGAGCATGTCCCACGGATGTATTAGAAATGATACCTTGGGACGGATGTAAAGCTAAACAAATTGCTTCTGCTCCAAGAACGGAGGATTGTGTTGGTTGTAAGAGATGTGAATCCGCCTGTCCAACGGATTTCTTGAGTGTTCGAGTTTATTTATGGCATGAAACAACTCGAAGCATGGGTCTAGCTTATTGATATTGATACGTTCCCAAAAACCCCACTTGAATCTATTTTGAATACATTTTTTTTACTTACTGATTACCGACAAAAACCCGTACTCGAAAAATAAAAAAAAAAAATTAAGAATATATATTCTATTTTTCGAGCACGGTTTTGTCTGGTTCGAGTGTATCTTGCCTTTACCACGAACTTTTTTCCTTGGTTAACAATAATTGTAGTTTTTCCAGTAGCCGCGGGTTTTTTCATTTTCTTTCTCCCTCATAGAGGAAATAAGGTGACTAGGGGGTATACTAAATATATATGCGTGCTAGAACTCCTTCTAATGACCTATGCCTTCTGTTATCATTTCGAATTGGACGATCCATTAATACAACTCGCAGAGGATTATAAATGGATCGATTTTTTTGGTTTTTACTGGAGATTGGGAATAGATGGACTTTCCCTAGGACCCATTTTATTGACGGGATTTATCACCACTTTAGCTACGTTAGCGGCTTGGCCAGTTACTCGGAATTCCCGATTATTCTATTTCCTGATGTTAGCAATGTATAGCGGTCAAATAGGATCATTTGCTTCTCGTGACCTTTTACTTTTTTTCATCATGTGGGAATTAGAATTAATTCCTGTTTATCTGCTTCTATCAGCATGGGGTGGAAAGAAACGTCTTTATTCAGCTACAAAGTTTATTTTGTACACTGCAGGAGGTTCCGTTTTTCTATTAATAGGAGTTTTGGGTATCGGTTTATATGGTTCCAATGAACCAACATTAAATTTGGAAATATTAGCTAATCGATCGTATCCCGTGGCACTGGAAATACTATTCTATATTGGATTTCTTATTGCTTTTGCTGTCAAATCACCAATTATACCCCTACATACATGGTTACCAGACACCCATGGGGAGGCCCATTACAGTACTTGTATGCTTCTGGCCGGAATCTTATTAAAAATGGGAGCATATGGCTTGGTTCGGATCAATATGGAACTATTACCGCACGCTCATTCTCTATTTTCTCCCTGGTTAATCATAGTAGGTACAATGCAAATAATTTATGCAGCTTTAACATCTCCTGGCCAACGCAATTTAAAAAAAAGAATCGCCTATTCCTCTGTATCTCATATGGGTTTCATAATTATAGGAATTGGCTCGATAACTGATACAGGACTCAGCGGAGCCATTTTACAAATAATTTCTCATGGGTTTATTAGCGCTGCACTTTTTTTCTTAGCAGGAACGAGTTATGATAGAATACGTCATGGTTATCTCGACGAAATGGGCGGACTGGCTATACCAATTCCAAAGATATTCACGCTATTTAGTATCTTATCAATGGCTTCCCTTGCATTACCGGGCATGAGTGGTTTTGTTGCGGAATTGATAGTCTTTTTTGGAATAATTACTAGCCAAAAATATTTTTTAATAGCAAAAATACTGATTACTTTTGTAATGGCAATTGGAATGATATTAACTCCTATTTATTCATTATCTATGTTACGGCAAATGTTTTATGGGTACAAGCTATTTAATGGCGTAAACTCTTATTTTTTTGATTCTGGACCACGGGAATTATTTGTTTTGATCTCTATTCTTCTACCCGTACTTGGTATTGGTATTTATCCGGATTTCGTTCTGTCACTATCAGTGGACAAGGTCGAAGCTATTCTATCTAATTTTTTTATAGAGAATTTTCATGAATAAAAAAAGAAAAAAGAAATTGGAATTGTAACCAAACCCCTTTGGCGTTTGTGAGAACCTTTTGAATCAAGTAGTGGAGTGATTCAAAAGGTTCTCGGAGGTTTCCACTCAGTTTCGTTTATATATATGCGCTGTCCTATGTTTGTCTTCATCAGGCCCTTTCTTTTCTTCAATTTGCAATTCAATTAGACGTGAATTGTTAATTAAATGAACCATAACTGTGTAACCCTATTCCTAATAGATTGACCCCGAGATAACATATCCAAATTATAACAAAGCCCATAGAAGCCACAATTGCGGAATTAAAACCTTCCGATTTTTTATTTGTTCGAGTATGGAAATAAATCCCGAATATAGTCCAAGTAATAAATGCCCAAGTTTCCTTTGGATCCCAATTCCAATATGATCCCCATGCCTCATTAGCCCATACTGCGCCTGAAAGAATACCTATGGTTAAAAAGATAAATCCTAGACTAATAATATGATAACTCCAATGATCCAATTGTTGAATCAATTGATACCTGTAATAATTTCTAGCAGAAAAAAAATAAGTATTTAGTAAAACATTGGTTTTTGCATTCATGTATTGTATTTCACCGAAGGAAAATGGCTCAGTTACAGTTCCATTTAATAATTTATTGCTTTTACCAAAAATCCTTATCACTTTTCGAAATGTAATGACTAGAAGAGCTGTGGATAATAATGATCCGCATAAAAGAGCTGCATAGCCGAATACCATCATACTTACGTGCATCATTAACCACTGAACTTGTAGAGCGGGCACTAATATTCCGGATTGATGCATTTTGGTTAACAAACACGAAGTTGCAAAGCCTTGGGTAAAAATAGCACTTGGCGCGGTTATTGCGCTTAAATGATTTTTATGTTTTAAAATCCTATGAATAATGGAGAAACTCCATGACAGAAAGATTAATGATTCATATAAATCACTTAATGGGAAATGCCCCAAATAAATCCAACGAATTACTAATAATCCTGTTAGACAGAAAAGGGTAGCTATCATCCCCTTTTCTGATGAATCATATAGTCCTACGATTTCATCGACTAATAAGGTTATTAAATGAATTGTAATTCCAATTGAAATGACCGAAAACGATATATGAGTTAATATATGTTCTAAAGTTGAAAATATCATAAATAAAAAAAAAATTAAAAGTAAAAAGGTGAAAGTCTCTCGAGTATACGGAATGGAAATCGGAAATTCAATTCATTATTCATTATAGGGCTTTTATATATCTTTTAGAAGATGTTATGCCGCCACTCGGATTCGAACCGAGATGCTCTAGCACTGCTTCCTAAGAGCAGCGTGTCTACCGATTTCACCATAGCGGCTTGCTAGAAATAATAATAACTTATTTTTATTTAATCGTCGAGATTGAAAGTGAAAGAGAAAGTTTCAATGAAATACTTTTTTATTTTTAGGAAGCATTCAATTGATGAATAAAAACTTGTTTCAATAGAGATTGAAACAGTCTCTTTTTTATCGTTTTATTTAGTTATTTAAGGTTTCAGTTTTATTTAACTTAACAGTTTAACAAGAACATATTCTTTTTCTTTTTTATGGATCACGATCACAATTTAAGCATAATATCCAATAATTCATAATTCAAAAAATTTTATTTAATTTGCATAACTTTTGTCTTGTGATAATCGTTAGGTTTTTTTTAGTATGAAGTTGTCTTAGGGTTTATCAAACCAATTAGGTATTGAGCTATACATATTATATAAAAGAATTTCGATTTCTATTGTCCTACTTCAAAAATTTATTTCTAAATCCGAATTCTAAAAATCAATATTTTTAGATCGATCCTCCCTTTCAAACATAGGATTTTTTTATTACTTATAAATTGCATACTATTCGTATAGAAATTAGAAATACGCCGAAATGGCGAAAGACGCTTTTCTCATTCTCACTTGGAGTGATGATTCAGAAAGTAAAAAAAAATAGAATTAATAATTAGTTTCAACAACTCATTGCTTTTGTCTAAAGATTTCAATTTATGCTATTCTATAGCATAAATTGAAATAGAAAAGGAGAAATAGAAAAGAAAAAAAAAAAAGAAAAGACAAAACAAAACCTTTATTATTGTCGTATTTATAAGTGGGTGGGTGATGGGGAAATTAAGAATCCCCATCCCGGCAATGAAAAGCATATTCAAATACAAATAAAGGCAAAACTCTCAATTTTTTATTCTTTTTTTTTTCAAATAAAAAAAAGTACCGATTCGGTAGCCAAATCCATTGGTTCAAAACAGTAGGGAATGGAAATCATTATTTATTACTTATTTTTTCTATTTCTATTTTTTTTTTTTTTACTTCTATTTTTCTATTCTATATTAAAAAATTGAATCGAAATTCGAAACTAAATCGGCTCGTTTTTGGAGTCAGGTGGATGCGGATTCCAATTATTCCAACGTTTTATTAATTATTTGTCGTACAAAAAACTTTTTGAATTCCCGGTCGAAAGGGATTTCGCTAACGAAAAAGCTTTCAGCGCCGCCCAATATCCCCCTTTTTTCCAAATATTTTTACGAATACGTTTTTTTAATATAGAACTACGTTTTTTTGGAACTGCCATTCAAAAAAATAAAAAGTTATTCATTGCAAAAATTGGATGTGAAAGACATCTATTGTTTAAAACAAATCTTTTTTTTTTTTCAATTCCTATTCCATACAATATCTGAGGCAAAATAATTTGTATTTCGGGGTTATTTGTGATACCTTTCTATCTCTGTCTCTTTTTGGGATGTTCCATTTGTACATAAAAAATACATATCGAACAAGCTTAAGAACCCTTACCTACCTAATAAAAAACCGGAATCTTTTTCTTTTTTCTTTTCTAGTAATCGGTTATTAAATGCCATTTATTAGAATAGAACATAATCAATCAGTCCCGAATTAAACTCGTTAATTATTCTGAATAAGCAAACAAAAATACCTAGTTCTTTTTTTATTAGGCAAAGTTATGGGACATCCGATGATTGATATCAAAATGAAGTACTTCTTTTTTTTGTCCAATTTTTTAGTCTTGATATATGTCCATAAATTTTTGTAATAGGGAATAATAATGGAAATTGGAATTTGCTCCTACGTTTTCCTAAAAATCTTACTTAGTATAAACTTAGTATAAAATAATTCGTTATTTTTCACTTTGAAAATTTTTGAAGTAGTTGAGAAAGGTTCAAACTAACTACGAATAGAAAATTCCATTTTAGTTTCAGTTGCTTTTTTAATACTTTAGTAATCTCTTTTAAAAGAGATAAGAACCGGTGAATCAGAAACAATTAATTAAGAATAAAAAAATTATTATTTTTATGGAACATACATATCAATATTCTTGGATCATACCTTTCGTTCCGCTTCCAGTTCCTATGTTAATAGGAGTGGGACTTCTGCTTTTTCCAACGGCAACAAAAAATCTTCGCCGTATTTGGGCTTTTCCTAGTATTTTTTTGTTAAGTATAGTTATGATTTTTTCGGTCGATCTATCTATTCAGCAAATAAATAGGAGTTCTATCTATCAATACATATGGTCTTGGACCATCAATAATGATTTTTCTTTCGAGTTCGGACACTTTATTGATCCGCTTACTTCTATTATGTCAATATTAATCACCACAGTTGGAATTCTGGTTCTTTTTTATAGCGACAATTATATGTCTCATGATCAAGGATATTTGAGATTTTTTGCTTATATGAGTTTTTTCAATACTTCAATGTTGGGATTAGTTACAAGTTCAAATTTGATACAAATTTATATTTTTTGGGAATTGGTTGGGATGTGTTCTTATCTATTAATAGGGTTTTGGTTCACACGACCTAGTGCGGCAAGTGCTTGTCAAAAAGCCTTTGTAACTAATCGTGTAGGGGATTTTGGTTTATTATTAGGAATCTTAGGTCTTTATTGGACAACGGGTAGTTTCGAATTTCGGGATTTGTTCGAAATATTCAATAACTTGATTTATAATAAGGAGGTTAACTTTTTATTTGTTACTTTGTGTGCCTTTCTATTATTTGGCGGCGCAGTTGCTAAATCCGCACAATTTCCCCTTCATGTATGGTTACCTGATGCCATGGAGGGGCCTACTCCTATTTCGGCTCTTATCCACGCCGCTACTATGGTAGCAGCGGGAATTTTTCTTGTAGCTCGTCTTCTTCCACTTTTCATAGCGATACCGTACATAATGAATCTAATATCTTTTATAGGTATAATAACAGTATTATTAGGAGCCACTTTAGCTCTTGCTCAAAAAGATATTAAGAAAAGTTTAGCCTATTCTACAATGTCTCAATTGGGTTATATGATGTTAGCTCTAGGTATGGGGTCTTATCGAGCCGCTTTATTTCATTTGATTACTCATGCTTATTCGAAAGCCTTGTTGTTTTTAGGATCCGGATCAATTATTCATTCAATGGAAGCTCTTGTTGGATACGCTCCAGATAAAAGCCAGAATATGGCTCTTATGGGCGGGTTAAGAAAGCACGTCCCAATTACAAAAACTGCTTTTTTATTAGGTACACTTTCTCTTTGTGGTATTCCACCTCTTGCTTGTTTTTGGTCCAAAGATGAAATTCTTAATGATAGTTGGTTATATTCACCGATTTTCGCAATAATTGCTTCTTTCACAGCCGGATTAACTGCATTTTATATGTTTCGGATTTATTTACTTACTTTTGAAGGACATTTAAACGTTCGTTTTCAAAATTACAGCGGCAAAAAAGGAAATTCCTTCTATTCAATATCTCTATGGGGTAAAGAAGAGCCAAAATTGATTAAAAAAGGTTTTCCTTTAGTTGCTTTATTAAAAATAAATAATAATGAAAGGGAAAGGACTTCTTTTTTTTCGAAGAAAACATACCGAATGGATACTCATGTAACAAAAATGCCTTTTCTTACTATTTTTCCTTTTGGTCCTACAAAGACTTTTTTTTATCCCCATGAATCGGACAATACTATGCTATTCTCTATGCTTATATTAGT